GAAATAGTAATAGTTCCGCTCATTGGTATACTACAAAAATGGGAATGAAATCAATCTGATTCCAATATCTCATATCTTTCCAAACAAAAGGGGACAATTTAAGTGGAAAGCCCATATCTATTTAATATCTATTTATTAGAATAAAATTAGTTTATTAGAATAAAATTAGTCTGTTTTTATGTTATTTCGTACTGTATAATTCCTTTGCTTTGTTTGTGGGATCATTTTCCCCGAGGGGTAATGAAAAGAATTCTAGAATGGATTGCTAATTATGCCTAGATCTCATATAAATGGAAATTTTATTGATAAGACCTCTTCAATTGTAGCCAATATCTTATTACGAATAATTCCGACAACTTCAGGAGAAAAAAAGGCATTTACCTATTACAGAGATGGTGCGATTTGATTCTTTTTTCTTGTTTTTTTTAGCCCTCACCTCAGTCTTACGAGAAAGAGACGCGGTTCGGTATAGAAAGAACGAAATTCTTGAAATAAACCTACGCTCGGTGAAGGTGAAGTTTGGAGATAGAACAATTCCTTCTATCGTGTATCCTCGATTGATGCAGCCTCAGATGTTTCAATTGTTGATTTGAGTATTGAGCGAAAGGTTACACCTATGGGTTCTGTATTGCGGGTCAATCCTACACTACATTAGTACCAATAGACGGCATAAGGGAAAAAGCACTACACCTAGGAATCAACAACACAAAAACTTTGTTATAAATTCCCCCTTTCCTTATCGGTATCGGGACTAACAAGAATGGTTGGGACAACAAACATCCATCTCGTTTGTACTTTGGATACCCGTATAACCATCAAAGATCGTTGAAGTGACTAATTCCTGGAAATAGAAGGCGTTGAGAACAAAGAAATTGTTGGAGTTACCATTTATATCTAACACTAATATGATTGGTGTTAAGAAAAAACCTCTTGCGGGAAGGCTGGCTAGAGATTTCTTGTAAAAATACTAGTTCCTTTCAGTTCATAATGAGATGAGAATAGTTCAATTTTTATTCTATGGATTATTCCCCTTAGTACTATGCGCAGAAGGGAGGAGCCGTATGAGATGAAAATCTCATGTACGGTTCTGGAACGGAGATTTTTTGAATAGAATGAACGACCGTAACGGATGTTGGCTCAATCCGAAGGAAATTATGCGGAAGCTTTACAGAATTATTATGAAGCTACGCGACCAGAAATTGATCCCTATGATCGAAGTTATATACTCTATAACATAGGCCTTATACACACAAGCAATGGAGAGCATACAAAGGCTTTGGAATATTATTTCCGGGCACTAGAACGAAACCCATTCTTACCACAAGCTTTTAATAATATGGCCGTGATCTGTCATTACGTGCGACTATCTCCACTATAGAAATAAGGAAAAAAAGCAAAGATCAAATTGGCTAGTAAATACTAGAAAAAATAGGCTTTCTACATAATGCATCGTCCAAAGCAACGATTTTTATCAGCTGTAGCAAGGAAAGAGACTTCACGAGAACCAAAATAGGAAGAAAAAAAAATGAGTGCAGCCTATATACTATATTCTATGGATAAAGGATCAAATTGATAGAGAAAGCACCGTAAAGATCAATTAGCGAGCTATTGAGTCGATACAGTTAAGAACTGCTTACTTATGTCATGATATGGGACAAAAGTTAGGAATCAACTTATGTAATAGAGTCGATCCACTAAGGTATTGAGCAGCGGTGTAGCATCAGATCCCAAAGATAGTAAGTTCTTTTTTCTTATGGAAAAAAGTCTTTTTCAAAGATTCTATATGAATTCCATATATGAAACCGAGATAGTTACCTTTCAGAAAATTCTAACGATATTGTGGGGATACCTATGCTTCATTCTTCTGAAGGTGGGAGAAAAGATCAAACTGATTCTGATTATTGATCAAAATTAGGGTTTGAAACTTATGTAATTAACTTCTTCTGGTTAACCCAAGAAAAAATGGGATAGGTTTATGAGAAATCTAATTCAGTTAGCATAGGGTAGATTAAGATAGGACACAAAAAGAATCGATTTTTGAGCCGTATGAGATAGGAAACTCTCAAGTACGGTTCTAAGGGAAGGAACCACCTATTCCGACCGGGGAGAACAGGCCATTCTACAGGGTGATTCTGAAATTGCGGAAGCTTGGTCCGATCAAGCTGCTGAGTATTGGAAACAAGCTATAGCGCTTACTCCAGGTAATTATATTGAAGCACATAATTGGTTGAAAATCACGAAGCGCTTCGAATAAAACCACTCTCTTTTTTAATTCATTAAAAAAAATAGGTTTGGTTGTTGGATCCATCAATCAAATAAAATAGATTGTTCCTATGAGAAGATCTAATCAAGAATTTCATTATATCTCTTCCTTCTGCATTATATTTTGTACGGTATCTCATAGGGATAAATGATATGGATACAGTATAGAATAGAACTAATAAAGTAAAGCTAATAAAAAATACTAAATATAGATAAGATATCAGAATGATTTTATCTT